CTTTTTTTCCACTGTAATCTTGAAAATGAAGATTCAAATGACCCTCAAAAGTAAGTAAATAGATACGAAACATATAAAATGCGGTTAATCCGGCCGCGGAACAAGCGATTATTGAAAAAATTGGTGAATATAACCAACTATCATTAAGTATTTCATCTTTAGACCAAAAACATGCAAAGGGAGGAATACCACAAAGAGAAAGTGTACCTAGTAAAAAAGAAATTTTTGTAATTGGAACATGTTTTGTTAAACCGCCCATAAGAACCATATTCTGACTTTTATCGGGAGAATATCCAACAATAGCCTCCATTGAATGAATAATTGATCCAGATCCTAAAAACAACAAAGCTTTTGAATAGGCGTGAGTAATCAAATGAAATAAAGCGGCTCGAGAAGAGCCCAGACCTAAAGCTAACATGATATAGCCCAATTGAGACATTGTAGAATAAGCTAAACTTCTCTTAATATCTTTTTGAGCAAGAGCTAAAGTAGCTCCTAATAGTACTGTTAATATACCTATTAAGGCTATTAAATTCATAACGTAAGGTATGACTAAGAAAAGAGGAAGAAGGCGAGCTACAAGAAAAATGCCTGCTGCTACGATAGTAGCAGCATGTATGAGAGCCGAAATAGGAGTAGGCCCTTCCATGGCATCTGGTAACCACACATGAAGGGGAAACTGCGCGGATTTAGCAACTGCACCGGAAAATAATAGCAAGGAGCATAAAGTAACAAATAACAAATCAATCTCATTATTATAAATTAAGTTGTTGAATATTTCGAACAAATCCCGAAATTCGAAACTACCCGTTATCCAATAAAGACCTAAAATTCCTAATAATAAACCAAAATCCCCGACACGGTTAGTTATAAACGCCTTTTGACACGCATTACCCACAAGAGGTCGCGTAAACCAAAAACCTATTAATAGATAAGAACACATCCCAACCAATTCCCAAAAAATATAAATTTGTATTAAATTACAACTCGAGACTAAACCCAACATTGAAGTATTGAAAAAACTCATAGAAGCAAAAAATCGCAAATATCCTTGATCATGAGACATATAATTGTCGCTATAAATAAGCACCATGATTCCAACAGTAGTGATCAATATTAACATAATAGAAGTCAGTGGGTCGATCAAATAGCCGAATTCTAAAGAAAAATCATTATTGATAGTCCAAGACCACACTGATTTATAGATGGAACTGCTATGGATTTGCTGAAGAAGGAGATTTAGTGAAAAAAGCATGACTATACTTAACAAAAAAACACTAGAAAAAGACAACATACGGCGAATTTTTTTTGTTACTGTCGGAAAAAGTAGAAGTCCCCCCACTATTCCCATAGGAACTGGAAGTGTAATAAAAGGGATGATCCCGGAATATTGATATATATGTTCCATAATTTTTTTTTAATCAATTGTCTTTGACTCCCTCGTTCTTGTCCCTTTTGAAAAGAGCCAGTCAATAAAAAAAAGCAAAATATGCAAAACTTAACTAAAATTTGATATTCGTAATTATTCTAAATCTGAATCTTTTCAAAGAACTTCACATATTCAAATCAATAAGTTAGACTTGGTCAAATAATATGATATATCCAAGTTATTAGTAAAAAAACCTACTTACTTTTTTGATTAATATTAACTAATATTAAGAGATATTTTTATAAAGATCTAAAAAATGAAAAGTTTTTTTAGGAATTACGAGAATTTCTATCTATAGAGAAAGGATAAAGGATAAAGAATTATAGCAAAAAAGTACTTGATTTTTATATGAATCGGAAAAAACTGTGCATATCTTGCCCCAATTAAATCATAACTTCTTTGTAGTTCGTTTATCTCGAATTAGAATCATTAAACGATCAATTTTTGAACGGATTTATTGTCTTCGAAAAGACATTTATATTTGTAAGAAATTTGACGATATTGAATACTTTCCATGGAATTAAAAAAAGAACTCACTAAAATGTCTTTTATAAAATCATGTACCCTTTAATAGATTAACTAATCCCGTCTCATTTCATTTTATTTAAATTTAAAATTTGGTATACTTCCCTTGCCCTTGACCTTGCTTGAAAAAGTTTTGTATTAGATACGCATGGGCTTAGGCTTTTGAATGTCTTGATATATTTTATTCCATGTATATTACATGTATAAATGTAGCATAACGAAAATAGACAGAAATAGAAATGAAAATGAATAGGTTTTTTAGAAAAATAGTAGAATCTAAGAAAAAAAAGGATACTATACTGAATAGTAAAGATAAAGAACAATTGGTTTTTAACCAAAAAATGTCTTTCACATCCAATTCTAGCAATGAGTAACCTCAAAATTTGTGAATGGCAGTTCCAAAAAAGCGCACTTCTATAACAAAAAAGCGTATTCGTAAAAATAGTTGGAAAAGAAAGGGATTTTGGGCAGCGTTGAAAGCCTTTTCATTAGCGAAATCCCTTGCTACGGGGAATTCAAAAAGTTTTTTTTGTGCGACAAATACAAATAAAAAAAAAGGATGAAATAATCTAACTTGTCCTGAATCGAAAAAAGTCTAGTTTTTTTCTAATTTCTAATCTAAAATGGAAAAAAAGGCTTTTCATTCACTAATGTTTTGAATTGATCAATATTAAATTGAACTCGTTTTTCTTTGAGGATATGTCGAATGCAAAGTCTGTTATCTACTGAATCCTCAAATTATCAAATTATACTTTTTGTTTAAAAAAAGACAAAATACAAGACACAAGGTTTCAACTTTATTTTTAGTCTCTTTGATCATTTTCGAGGGATGGGGATTCTTATTTTCCCCATCGACCTTTATAACCACCTATCACAATAAAAAAAAACTAAGGATTATGATTAGAACGTCCAAATCCCTATTAAAATAAAAGGGTTTTCGATTCATCAATTTTCATCTTTCCTAGTCTAAAAAAAATTGACTCTTTCAATCTCGACGATTGAATAATAATTAGTTATTATGATTTCTAGCAAGCCGCTATGGTGAAATCGGTAGACACGCTGCTCTTAGGAAGCAGTGCTAGAGCATCTCGGTTCGAGTCCGAGTAGCGGCATGGCAATTTATACCTCTAAAAAGTTCCTATAATGAATTCAATTACTTATTTGAATTGATTCTATAGAATCCTGGGGACCTTTTCTTTTATGATATTTTCTACTTTAGAGCATATATTAACTCATATATCCGTTTCGGTTGTTTCCATTGTAATTACAATTCATTTGATAACTATATTACTTGATGAAATGGTCGGACTATATGAGTCGTCAGAAAAGGGAACGATAGCCACTTTTTTCTGTATAACTGGATTATTAGTTATTCGTTGGATTTATTTGGGACATTTACCATTAAGTAATTTATATGAATCATTAGTCTTTCTTTCATGGAGTTTATCCACTATTCATATAATTCCGTATTTTAAAAAACATCAAAAAAATTTAAGCCTAATAACCGCGCCAAGTGCACTTTTTAGCCAAGGCTTTGCTACTTCCGGTTTTTTAAATGAAATGCATCAGTCTGCACTATTAGTACCGGCTCTCCAATCCCAGTGGTTAGTAATGCACGTAAGTATGATGGTATTGGCCTATGCGGCCCTTTTATGTGGATCATTATTATCAGTGGCTCTTCTAGTCATTACATTTCGAAAAATCATAAGGATTCTTTTTCTTTTGAAAAGCAATAATTTTTTAAATAAATCTTTTTTCTTTGATGAGATTCAATACATGAACGAAAGTGGCAGTGTTTTACGAAACACTTCTTTTCTTTCTTCTAAAAATTATTACAGGTCTCAGTTGATTCAACAATTAGATTGTTGGAGTTATCATATTATTAGTATAGGATTTATCCTTTTAACTATGGGGATTCTTTCGGGAGCAGTCTGGGCTAATGAGGCATGGGGATCATATTGGAGTTGGGACCCAAAGGAAACTTGGGCATTTATTACTTGGGCAATATTCGCAATTTATTTACATACTAGAACACATAAAAAATGGGAAGGTGTAAATTCCGCAATTGTGGCTTTTATAGGCTTTCTTCTAATTTGGATATGTTATTTAGGAGTTAATCTATTAGGAATAGGGCTCCACAGTTATGGTTCATTTACATTAATATATAATTGAATTTAAGACAAAAAAAGAGGGTCTTGGTCTTGACAAAAACAACCATAGGACAGCGTATAAGTCTATATAAGAAACTGTGTGTAAACGCCGTTTGACAGAACCATTTGAATCACTTATTACTTGATTCAAATGGTTCTGTCAAACGGCACACTATCCAGTTACAATTTGTTTTTTTAACTTCAAAAAAGACAAAAAGCCTTTATTTCCATTTTTTTTGAATTATCTAATTATTAATTTTTTGTAGAATTCTAAATTAATAATTAGACAAAATAGCCTCGACCTTGTCACCTGATAATGAGAAAACGAAGTCCGGATAAATGCCAATACCTATTACAGGTAGAAGGATAGAGATTGAAACAAACAACTCTCGCGGTCCAAAATCCAAAAAAGGAGAGTTTGAGGCATTAAATAGCTTGTATCCATAGAACATCTGGTGTAACATAGACAATAAATAAACAGGAGTTAATATCGTTCCAATTGCCATGACAAAAGTAATTAGTATTTTTGCCAGTAAAAGAAATTTTTGGCTAGTAATTATTCCAAAAAATATTATCAATTCTGCAAAAAAACCGCTCATGCCAGGTAATGCAAGAGAAGCCATTGATGAGATACTGAACATCGTGAATATTTTTGGAACCGAGATAGCCATTCCTCCCATTTTATCGAGATAAAGAAGACGTATTCTATCATAACTCGTTCCTGCCACGAAAAAAAGCGCAGCACCGATAAATCCATGAGATATTATTTGTAAAAGAGCTCCGTTAAGTCCCGTATCGCTTAGAGAGCAAATTCCTATAATTATAAAACCCATATGAGATACCGAGGAATAGGCTATTCTTTTTTTTAAATTACGTTGACCAGGAGATGTTGAAGCTGCATAAATTATTTGAATTGTGCCTATTATTATCAACCAGGGAGAAACTAAAGAGTGAGCGTGGGGTAATAATTCCATATTGATCCGAACCAACCCATATGCTCCCATTTTTAATAAGATTCCGGCTAAAAGCATACAAGTGCTGTAATGTGCCTCTCCGTGAGTATCTGGTAACCAGGTATGTAAGGGTATAATCGGTAATTTGACAGCAAAAGCAAGAAGAAATCCAATATAGAATATTATTTCCAGCGCTAAAGGATATGGTTGATTGGCTGATGTTTCAAAATTTAATGTTGGCTCGTTGGAACCATATAAACAGATACCCAGAATTCCTATTAATAAAAAAAGGGAACCCCCTGCGGTGTATAAAATAAACTTTGTAGCTGAATACAAACGTTGCTTTCCCCCCCACATAAATAGAAGTAGATAAACGGGAATTAATTCTAACTCCCACATGATGAAAAAAAGTAAAAGATCTCGAGAAGAAAATAATCCTATTTGACCACTATACATGGCTAGCATCAAGAAATGGAATAATCTGGAATCTCGAGTAACTGGCCAAGCCGCTAAAGTAGCTAAAGTAGTGATAAATCCTGTCAGTAAAATGGGTCCTATGGAAAGTCCATCTATTCCCAATCTCCAGTAAAAACCAAAAAAATCGACCCACTTATAATTCTCCCCCAATTGAATTAATAGATCGTCCGATTGGAAACGATAGCAGAATACGTAGGTCATTAAAAGAAGTTCTAATACGCATATACATATAGCATACCACCTAATTACTTTATTTCCTCCCTGAGGCTGAGGCAGAAAGAAAATTAAGGAACCTGCGGATATCGGAAAGACTACAAAAATTGTTAACCAAGGAAAAAAATTCGTGATAAAGACAAGATAGACTTGGACCAAAAAAACCCGTGCTCAAAACAGAATATATTTCTATTTTTTTGTTTCGAGTACGGGTTTTGGCGATAAAAAAGAATGTATTCAAACCATGTTGTTGGAAATGGGTCAATAAGCTAGACCCATGCTTCGAGTTGTTTCATGCCATAAATAAACTCGAACACTCAAAAAATCCGTTGGACAGGCCGATTCACATCTCTTACAGCCGACGCAGTCCTCTGTTCTTGGAGCAGAAGCAATTTGCTTAGCTTTACATCCGTCCCAAGGTATCATTTCTAATACATCCGTGGGGCAGGCTCGGACGCATTGGGTACACCCTATACATGTATCATAAATCTTTACTGAATGCGACATTGGGTCTATAAATTTTTGAACGTCATAAATTTTGATCTAGTAATTTTATAAATGAATCATATCTTTATATACTAGATGAATCAATAATTGACAAGAATTTTTTGAATCAATTCTGGATCGAGGGATGTGCATGAAAAAGGGCCAATAGACTTTCATTTCGTACGTTTTGACAAAGATAATTATATAGCATACATGCTAATTCGAATTAATGAATATTATAATTTATATGATTAATACTACTTATTCAACAAATTAGATTGATTGATACGCGTTGATTTTCTATTACGATAAATTGACGAAACAATAGCCGGTCCAATAGCTGCTTCAGCCGCTGCAATAGCTATAATAAATATTGAGCAAATAGTTCCTTTTAATTGGCGACTATCAAAAAAATCAGAAAATGTTACGAAATTTATATTAACTGCATTCATTAGAAGTTCAAGACACATAAGGGCTCTAACCATATTTTGGCTCGTGATCAATCCATAAATACCTATACAAAATAAATAGGCACTCAAAACAAGTATATGTTCTAACATCATTGACCAACTCCTTCGCAATTTAGATTTATTTCAATATGAAAAAAATTAAACAGAGTCGATTGACTCGAATATAACAAGTAAAGAAAAAAAGAATATATTGGTAATAGATCGAAAAAAAGAAGTTATATTTTTAATATATTTAAGTTTATACACGAATAATCTTCAAATAGAATTAAAGGAAACTCAATGTGATAAGACAAAACAAAGTTTCATTTTGATTACTTTGATTACTGCGGCTAGGTTTACGGCTTTACTATTGTTACTGACGAGCCGCAGCAATTGCGCCTATTAACGCAACTAAAAGAATTATTGAAATGAGTTCAAATGGAAGAAAAAAATCTGTTGATAAATGAATTCCAATTTGTTGACTATTAGTTATCAAATCTTTCTCTATAATCTGGTTTGATCTTGTAGTCCAAATAATCCCATACCATGACGTATCTGGAATAGTAGTAATTAGTAAAAGAAAAATACTTGTACAAACCAGTGAAGTAACCCCACCCCCAACGTTCCAAAGATAAAAAGCGTTGTGATATTCTGAACCATTCATGAACATCACAGCAAATATGATTAAAACATTTATGGCTCCTACGTAAATAAGGAGTTGTGCGGCAGCTATAAAATAGGAATTTGATAAAATATAGAATAAGGCTATACAAATAAGAACCAATCCCAACGAAAAGGCGGAATAAATTGGGTTGTTAAGCAATACCACCCCTAAACCTAATAATATAAGGCCCAATCCCAGAAATACTAAAAGAAAATCATGTATTGATCCAGGTAAATCCATTTTACGTATAAAGAAGAGAGAAATACATCGAATTTTTTCATGACCTTATTGATGACCCGACCAGGAACAAAAATTTTTTGATACATTCCTATAATTGAATGAAATCCTAAACGGTGTGAATTGAGGTAGGTATAGCTATTAGAATAATCTCACTCTTTATCCCAAAGTAGAGTTCGACACTCTAAAAAAGGATTTCTATTTCGAAAGAATTACGTATCTATTAAGAGATTTTCAATCAAAATTTATAGATTTTGACTAAAAATTAAGTCGCAATTATTACAATCAATCCAATCAATACTTAAGTTTTTTTAGTCATTTTATTGACCAAACAAAAGGAACGAAACCTCATTTCTTTAGATCAAAAGCGAATTTTAGTAATTATTCTTTATCTTTAATCAAGGGTTTACTCCTTTTTAGTTGAGGAAAAGTCGAAATCGTTCGAATTGTATAATCATCAATTACTGATAGTGGTAAACGACCCAAAGCAATTTGATTATAATTCAATTCGTGACGATCATAAGTAGAAAGCTCATAGTCTTCAGTCATTGATAAACAATTTGTTGGACAATACTCAACGCAGTTACCACAAAATATACAGATTCCGAAATCAATACTATAATTAAGCAATCGTTTCTTTCGAATATTCGTTTCGAATTGCCAATCAACAACGGGTAAATCTATAGGACATACACGAACACATACCTCACAAGCAATACATTTATCAAATTCAAAATGTATTCGACCGCGGAAGCGCTCCGATGTAATTAATTTTTCATAAGGGTATTGAATAGTTACAGGTAAACGATTTGTGTGGGATAAGGTAATCATAAAACTTTGACCAATGTACCTTACAGCCCTTATTGTTTGTTGACCATAATTTCTGAACCCAGTCACCATAGGAAGCATATCCTAATTATCTAGGAACAATTTGATGTTTGTTTCTTTCTCTTGTTTGAGACATATAGACTTATAGTATTCCATTACAATGAAAGGAGTTGTGAAGAGGTTGTTAATAATAGATTGCCGAGAGAAATAGGTAAAAGAAATTTCCAGCCAAGATTTAATAGTTGATCCATTCTTAGTCTAGGTAAAGTCCATCTTGTTGTGATAGAAACGAACAAGAACAAATAAGTTTTAGCCAATATAATAAAGATACCCGTTGTTGTTCCAAAAACCCCACTCACTTTATTTAGTTCAAAAAGCTCAGGAACAAAAACGTACGGAATAGAAATATTCCAACCGCCAAAGTAAAGAACTGTTACAAATAATGACGAAACGAATAGGTTTAGATAGGAAGCAACATAAAATAAACCAAATTTGATACCCGAATATTCGGTTTGATAGCCGGCTACTAATTCTTCTTCCGCTTCTGGTAAATCAAAAGGCAATCTCTCGCATTCTGCTAGAGAAGAAATTAGAAAAACAATAAACCCTATAGGTTGCCGCCACAAATTCCACCCCCAAAGACCATATTTTGACTGTGCCTCAACTATATCAACTGTACTTAAACTATTAGATAATTATAGTCGATGAGAACATAACTGTTCCCACCGCTATTCCAGAACCATACATGAGATTTTCACCTCATATGGCTCCTCGAGGGTCATAAATAAATCTAAGGACCAAATCATATTTTATTTATTTTGATACGTTTGTCGGATAGGTTAGTTTGTAGAATAGGTAGGATCACAATGTCCTCTAATTAGACCAATGGAATTCTGTCTGTTATTGTTATAACAATAAATAAAGATAAAATACTTCTGAATTGATCTCATCCTTTAAGAATTTCAGTTTTTCCTTGTTGAGTAATAACTTCTGTATTTCAATCAAATACTCCTTGTGGGTCTGTAGAAATATTACTAGATCTTTCAACCCAACCCTGTTTTCGATTCCGAAAAAGAATTATACATATCATTAATTTCAAAATTATGGTATAAATTTTATCTCTATGATAAAGAAAGAATAAAAGGATCATTTTTGATTCTATTGTGATTTTCTTTTTTCTATTTTTAGAGTTCTTTTTTTTTGTTCCTATTCTTCTTTCTTTTCTGAGAAAAAATGGACTTAAAAAAGTAAAGGGTTTTTTCGTATCTGATAGTGATTTTTATAATCGGTGGATAGGAGCATACTCTGGATCGGAATTGTGGGGAGTACTACTTGATCATTTCTACGAATTTAAAGCCCCAATTATTATTCTTTTTATATTATTTATATTTTTTTTAGGCAAAAATGACCTTTGGTATAATTTACATAATCTCCATTACTAATCCGTTGCCTATCTTGGTGTTTCTAACCAATCCACTCATTTTTGCTCAATCCCCCGTTATCATTATGGTAATACATGTCTGGTAATACATGCCAACGATAGTAAAACGTCAATACGGTTGATCATTTGAACCCCGCTTCAAGCCAGGATGACTAATCAACCAATCTTGGGGTAAAAAATCTGTTCTTCTTTTTTTTTTTTCCGCTTTCCCCTTACTCTTGTACCTAGGAAATGAGACTTATTCTTTTTACTGCGAATTTAGAAGCTGTTTTCTTTCACTCATATAACTATCCGATTTGGATCATCCACTTTCATTTTAATGAGAAATATAAAAAAATATATCCATTTAATTCATTTCGCCTAGTCTTTCATAGTTTCTTAGAAATAAGGGCGTAGAGAAAAGTTTATGTTTCAATGACTCGCACGTAGAGATATTGATAACACACATAGAGTTAATGGTATTTCATAACTAATCGATTGAGCAGCGGCTCGTAGACCACCTAAAAAAGAATATTTATTATTTGATCCATATCCTGACATAAGAAGTCCGATGGGAGCAATACTTGAAATGGCAATCCATAAAAAAACACCAATCTTTAGATCAGCTAAAACTAGGTGATAGCCAAAAGGAATTACTGAATAGCTTAGTAGAATTGATATGACTGCTATGGATGGGCCAACGCTGAATAAACGAGTATCTCCCCGAGATGGAAGAAGATTCTCTTTAAAAAGTAGTTTTATCCCATCTGCTAGAGCTTGAAGAACTCCTAAAGGACCAGCATATTCGGGTCCAATACGTTGTTGCACTCCTGCGGCTATTTCTCTTTCTAACCACACAATTACTAGTACCCCTATTGTTATTCCCAATACAAGAGTAAAAATAGGAACAAGCATCCATATAATGCTATATATCTCTTTTAAGGATTCTAATCCGGAAAAAGAATGAATATCGTGTATTTCTGGTGTATCAAGTATCATTTCAACGATCAACTTCCCCCATAATGATATCGATGCTACCTAGTATCGTCATAATATCAGCCAATTTCATTCTTTTAACTAACTGAGGAAGAATTTGCAAATTAATAAACCCCGGTGGACGAATTTTCCATCTCCAAGGAAAACCACTCTGGTCTCCTATCAGAAAAATTCCCAATTCTCCCTTTGGTGCTTCGACTCTCACATAAAGTTCTTGTTTCGGCAATTCAAAAGTAGGAGAGGTTTTTTTACTAATGAATCGATATTCAAAATCATTCCAGTTTTGATCCCTCTCTCTATCAAAACATCGGGTTTCTAAATTCTCATAGGGCCCCCCCGGAATTCTTTCCAGAGCCTGTTGAATAATTTTTATGGATTCCTTCATTTCACTGATTCGGACTAAATAACGAGCTAATGAATCGCCTTCTTTTTGCCACGGGACTTCCCAATCAAATTCGTTGTAACATTCATAATGATCCACTTTGCGAAGATCCCACTGTATTCCCGAAGCTCGTAGCATTGGTCCTGATAAACCCCAATTTATTGCTTCCTCTGCACTAATAATACCTACTCCTTCAACTCGTTCTAAAAAAATAGGATTTCGCGTAATAAGGTTTTGATATTCAGCAGCCCCTGTTAAAAAATAATCGCAGAAATCCAAGCATTTATCTATCCAGCCATGAGGTAGATCGGCCACTACTCCTCCGATACGAAAAAAATTATGCATCATTCTCATCCCAGTGGCAGCCTCGAATAGATCATATACTAATTCCCTTTCTCTGAAAATATAGAAGAAAGGGGTTTGCGCACCAATATCTGCCATAAAAGGGCCAAGCCATAACAGATGAGAAGCTATACGACTTAACTCCAACATTATTACTCTGATATGGCTAGCTCTTTTAGGTATTTGAATATTTCCCAGCCGTTCTGGTCCATTTATGGTTATTGCTTCTGTGAACATCGTAGCTAAATAATCCCAACGTGTTACATAGGGCAGATATTGTATAATTGTTCGGTTTTCCGCAATTTTTTCCATCCCTCTGTGTAAATAACCTAATATTTGTTCACAGTCAATAACATCTTCACCATCTAGAGTAACGATGAGTCGAAGAACACCATGCATTGATGGATGGTGCGGGCCCATATTGACTATCATGAGGTCTTGTCTTGGAGATGATACATTCATAGGTTTTTCCTCGATTCATTCTTCCATACCTTACTGAAAACTAAAAGAAGCTCATCAAAATGCAAGATCTAATAATAATAAATCAAATAATTCAAAAATGACTTTTCAAATTAACGCGTTTTTGGTTCCCGAATATCCAACTGACTAATTAATTGTTTATAACGTACTTCATTTTTCTTTGACAAATAAGCCAGCAGTCGTTGGCGTTTTCCTATAATTTTCCGGAGGCCTCTCTGAGATAAATAGTCTTTTCGATGCAATTCCAAATGTGAAGTAATTCTTCGGATCTTATTAGTAAAACTGAATACTTGAAATTCAACGGATCCCTTGTTTTTGTTTTTTTCGTCTTGTGAAATAACCGAGATGAATGCATTTTTGACCATAAAATGAAATCTTCTCCCGTACTTAAATTTTAATATTAAAAATATTTAAATTAAAAAAAATATATAGATTTTTATTGATCAGTAATACTAATGCTGATTCCTTTTTCATTTTGTATACCCAACAATCTTCATTTCCTTATGAATTTCTAATTTTATTCAATTGTTTTTATGGGTATAGGGATCCAAACAGATAATCTATTTATACACTTATAAAAAATAAAAATTTATACCTAAGATTCTAATCATAAGATTCTGTTGATTCCTTTTTAGATGTAATTGATATGTCATTAAATTAATAAATTAATGATATGAATAGAATGAAAAACAATGCATGTGTGCATCTTTTTGTTTTCATGTATCAACTAAAATATGTTATGCAATATATGAAAAACGTACCATTAAAGGGTTTTTAATCGTGGATACATATGTATTCTTACCATATTGAAACGACTTCCATTATTGGTATCAAACCAATAGCGATTCATACAAGCTAAATCTTCTAATCGATAATTGGGCCAAAAAACGAGTTTGAATTGAATTCGTTTCTTTTTTTTTTTATATCTATAAAGATCTTTGTTTTTATTCGAAACGTTACCACAAGTTTTAATGTTATTTCCATTGAAAAATTTTGTATTTATCTGATGAATACCTTGGCTATTCTTCGAATTTAAAGAAATTAGACTTCCGAATTCTCTACGACGTTGAGATAAAAAAGTATTTTCAGGAACAAAAAAATCATCAAGATTTTGGTTTTTATTTCCAGTGTTCCTTTTCTGTTTTGCAATGGACTCATCCAAATTCGTCTTATCAACACAGCCCTTTTCTTGGTGTCTTGGATTTATTTTGTGCTTACTCTTATGACCCACTGAAATATTTATGGTTTGGTACATAAGAAACTGTCTGATATTTTTTACAGCCAGACGAACGGGTTCGATAATCAATATTCCTTTTTTCAGAAATTCTGTAAGGCTCAAATTGTTCGGAATCAGTAGAATATCGAGGCTCATTTCTCTCCTTTGAATAGAGGATATAGCAATTTCGTTTGGATTTCTCAGTCTAAGCAGGAGACAAAATACTTTGATATTATTGAGTACTCTTTGATTTACAGAAGCGTTCCATCGTAATTGAAAACAGAAATACCTTTTTAGGAGGAAATCAAGCTCCACTTCCATAGAACTTTTGTATTTTTTTTTCTTTTTCGTGTCTGATCCCGCAAAATATTCTTCAAGACCTTTTTCTTGGTTTAAGCGAACTGATCCAAGATCCGCTTGTCTCTCAGATTCTTTTTCTTCTTCATTTTTATTCTTGACTTCAATAGTTTTTTTTTCATTCGAGAATGATAATATAAAAGTATCTCTTTTTTTCTTTTTATTTACCTTATTTTTTTCAAAAACATTTTCATTCAAATCAAAAAGAAGTAATTTGATTGGTATGGCTCTGGGGTTTTTCTTATATGCATTGTAAAGTATACAAATTTGTGGGAAGAACCAAAGTTCAAAATTCAATATGGAGTGACTTAATATTCTTTCATTCATTTCCATCCAATCAAAAAGGGTTTTTGGGGGGGATGCATTGATTTCTTCATCTTGATGAAGCATGAGATAAAAAAGACTTTTCTTATCAATTTTATCAATTATTTGATAATTATTAGACACAGTCTTCGTCTTTTTATTACTTTTTGTTCCGGTATCAATCCAGAATTTAATATCCATCTTGTTTCTAAGACAAATAAGACAAAAACGGAGAATTTTCCAATCAAAAAATTTTCTAGCCGGGTTTTTCTCTATATCCACAATCTCATCTTCTCCCAGATAGTTATTCGTAGGAACATCTCCTGGCAGATGAACAAATTTGTGATTATATGTCTTGTAATTATACAAAAAAATCCCTTGGTTATTTTTTTCCTTTAATAAGAATCTAAAAAAATATGAGTCCTTCGGATCTTCATAATTAATATATTTATATGCTAAAAGATCATATCTATAGTGTTTTTTAAAATTCTTTTGTTGATTTAGTAATGACTCCGCTTCAAAATTCTTTTTTTTTTCGTACTGAATTAATCGGTCTTTTTCATATGAATCGCTTTTTTTTAAATCTTTTTTTTCAGCTATACATCCTTGATTAATAATATTTCGCCATTTTTGTGGTACTAATCTAGACCATCTTATCGGAGAGAAATCGTATTGATAATGACCAGCTTTTAACCAGTTTTTCCATTGATTTATGATGGAAGTACTCGGTTTTTTATGTCTTAATTGGCACTGAAATATTTCTTGTACTTCAAAATAACCCTTTATTTTTTTTTTAAGAAAAGGAGTTGTTCCATAATCATGATATTGAAGAGCTGATCTTAGCTTAGATAAGTTAAGCCTATATAAGTTAAGAAATTGGGTTTGTGATAATTTGTAAAATACATATGCTTGTGACAAAGAGGATAAGTCACGAAAAACCCTTGTTTTCTTATTACTAATATTAGTAAGTGACTTTTTGATATTCGAAATAAAGTGAATTGTATTTTGATTTACTTTATCAATAGCAGCTTTTTCGTGATTTTCGTCATTATTATAAATATATTTGTCAATAAGGTTTCTAGCTGATTCAAGAAAAAGTTCTGCATTCATTCTGGGAATTTGAATGATAGATAGAAAGATATCTATGTATATTTTCTCAATAAAAATTTTTCTAAAATAATGTAATTTACGGACTACTCGACCATTTCTTCTTTTTAGTAGCTTTTTTAATGATCCGAATCTTTTCGTACCATAAGTTATTTTGTTAGGACTCCTTTTTTTCTTTGAGATCACTTTCTTCCCTTTTTTTTTTTTTTGTATTTGATTTATGATTGTCCTTTTTTTATTAGTCAAAGCTTGCATTCTTGCTTCGGCCAGCGAAGAATTTGTCCAACCCATAGGTATAATTTGAATCGCGGATTCATCAATCGTTTTTTTATTGGTTATAAAATCTTTTTTAGTTTCATTCAATTCATCTAATCCGCTAAATACTAATAGAATAGTGATTAGTTCTTTTATTTGTTCTTTAAAAAAAAAAAATGGACTTTTTTTGATAACTCTTTTTTTACTTTCTTTTGATTTTGTGAACTTTAAAGAAAACTTTGTTCTTTTTTTTAAAATCCTTATAACTAGAAAACACTTTTTTGTAAACTTTCTAACCTTTTCTTCGAGCTTTTTACAAATGGGTTTAAAATCAAAAAGAGAAGTTCTTCTTTTGGTAGAACCAAAAGGAAATTCAGTTTCCATCCCAAAAACTGTTAAAAAGCAAAAATTCTTTTTTTTCCTTTTCTTTTCTTTCATTGGGCCTTTTTGAGGGCATTGGAACTTAGCTCTGTGCCAAGGTTTCAGGCGAAAAGGGAATAGGATTTTTATCTGAATACCCTCTGTTAACCAGTTTTTCGGAAATTCTTTTTCGGATAATTGAACTCCACTATAGGTGCATTTAACGTGCATTTCTTTATTCCAATCTTTTAAATCCTCGGACCATTCTGGAAATTGAAATAATAGTGTACGGATGGTATTTTTAGCTATTATCAATAAAGGTAAGATAACATATTTTCTAAGAAGGGATTGGATTACTAGCAAAGAGCCTCTTATTACGTGAGCAAATAGAATGTTATCCCAGGCTTCTGCTGTTTCTATCCGTGCTTTTTCCTCCCTTTTGTCCTTCTCTTTTTTCTCACTTTCTTGTATCCTTTCTTCAGTATAATCTGAAATCACAAATTCTCTGTTTTTACATATCAAATGGATAAACATTATTTTCATCATCTGCGAGATATCAAAAGCAAACAAAAAGGGTTTGTTTAGTCGGTCCAAAAAAAGAGGGGAATGTATATTTGGTTGAAAGAGTTCCCAAGTAATTGTTTTACGTCTTTGAGGGCGCATGGAACCTTTTATTATGTCACGACGAAAGTCTGGTTGTTGTGAATAACGTATTAAAGCTATTTCTCTTTCTACTCGCTTAGCATTAGGATTATTGTCTCCATGATTAGGATTAATAGTATCTTTCGTATTATTGTACGTATCCCTGTTCTCTGTAAAAATAATTACACGTTTGTATTTTCTTGAACGAATTTCATAACCCTTTAGCGTAATTTCTTCATGTTCTCTTTCTTGTTGTTCCAACTCGTTGATTAATTTGTATGACCATCGAGGAACTTTTTTACGTATTTCAGTTATTCCAATTTTTTTTTTTTTTATATCTTTTGGATCAGCTAAAACCGTATCGAAGAAAAATTTTAAAATTTTTCTTCGATACTCTCCTCTTTTTTCGTGGTTTGAAAATGAAGAAAGTTCTTTAAAATTTAAACTTGATACTCCTTGTGTTTTTTCAGTAAATTTACTCATTAAATTCACTAAATACCTAATTTCGATTGAAAATGCTTTTCTATCAAATGTATCTATTGTTTGTTTTTGGTCAAATTCTTGATAATTAGGAGTAAAAAGGAGACCGTGAATTCTATTTATCCTTATCCAGGGTGGGTCTATATACTTCTTTCTGGAAGTTTCATTTCTGAGTGGGAATAAAAACAACTTTTTGATCCTTCCGCGTGAGGGACCACTCAATAAAGGATCAAAAAGTTTCGGTAAGGATTCTTTTGTATTTTTACACAATCTAGTTCGTTTTTCGAGTAAAGTAAAAGCTAAAAAATGGAAATCTTGAGTTTCTACTTTATTTATAAATTCATTATTTAGTTTGTTCTTTTTTTGTTCATTCATATAACCCCAACGATTATATAATTCTGGAGAGGTCGTTTTTTCGGTTGTGAATATAGGCATTTTTCTTTCTATCAGGTCGAAAAAAAAGGACAAACTCGGCAGGTATGCAAAAGGAATTTTTTGTTTTCCATCACTTAGGCATGTATAAAAAAAAAATTGTGACATTTCATTTCTTACAGCCTTTTCTCTTCCGTTATTTTTTATATATCGAAAAGGGCGATGCCATCGTTTATAGTCAAAAAGTATAGTTACAAGAGGTTTTTCAAACCAAAAGATATTTTTATCTTGAAATATTTCGAACATTGGGTTTTCTTGATTCTCATCTAGGTAAAAAATATCATAAACTTTTTTATTTTTAGAGCCTGTTTCTTTCA